AGTACTATAAGAATCAGTACTGAACATCCCTCCTGTAATAGTACAGGCTCCCATAGCAATGACGTATTTTGGTTCAGGCATTTGCTCATATAATCTCACTAAAGAGGGAGCCATTTTCATTGTGACTGTGCCGGCTGTTAAAATTAGGTCCGCTTGCCTAGGACTTGATCTTGGTACCAACCCATAACGATCAAAGTCGAATCGCGAGCCTATTAATGAAGCAAATTCAATGAAACAGCAACTGGTACCATATAGAAGCGGCCATAAACTGGAGAGTCTTGACCAATTCGAAAGATCATTCGATGTAGTTGAAATAACTGAATTGGGGGTTGTTTGGTCAAGTAACGGAAACTCAATCAAATTCATAACTGTCTCAATGTAATTTTTTCCTTCCTTTTTTTTTTTTTTGTCTGAATACTCAGTTAAGACCATTCCAACGCTCCCTTTCGCCATGCATAAACTGAACCCACAATTGGGATAAGCACGAAAATTAAAGCTTCGATAAATACAGATACACCCAATACATCGAAACTCATTGCCCATGGATAAAGAAAGACCGTTTCAACATCAAAAACAACAAAAACTAGAGCAAACATGTAATAGCGGATTCGGAATTGTAACCAAGCGTCCCCCATAGGTTCTATGCCCGATTCATAACTAGAGAGCTTCTCTGGTCCTTTACTAACCGGGGCTAAAACTCCTGAAATTACAAATGCCAAGATAGGAATAACGCTTGATATTATTAGAAATGCCCATAAAATATCATATTCGTGAAGCAGAAACATAAATGTACTCCTATTAATGTGGAATATGCTTAATTATTCGAGTTGGCATTGTCAATTCATCCAGAACTTGTTTTCCTAGGTGAAACAAGAATTTATTTTAATCAAATCAAAGTGTATAGTTCAGAGTTTGTTTGCTGCGTGGCATGTCTTGTTTAGAGATTCATCCAACGGAATCTCGATTCCGTTTTTGATTTCGATTCTATTTAGATATGGTGTAGAAATAAGGCGTTCTTACACAAACAAAACTCTCTCACTTTGTCTCGCTTTCTCTATTCTCTATAAAAAAATAGATATAAGATTAAAAAATATTAAATAAAAAAATTCTAAATAATAAAAGTAATTTAATTAAATACTAAAATATACTAATCTAACCTAATAGAATATTCTATTACTAATGTATTCTAATGAATAGTAATACTATGTTTTTGTTTTTTTCTTGATATTTCCTTATATTTATTTCTTTGTATTTTATATTTAGAAATATATATTTCTTATATAAATTATATGTAAATATATAATTTATGTAATGTATAAATAATAAAATGAAATAAGATAATGAAATATTATCAAAAAATAATATCAAACATAACATAGTTATTATCAAAACCAATAATTTTTGGGGGGTAAAAAATGTCTAGGGATTTCTAACATATTCGAATTATTCTTTTCATTAAAATCCAGGTAAAGGATCGTCGTTGTTTCTATTGATTTTATACAAATACGAATACGTAAACACAACCTAATGCATCGAACGATTATATTTTCTTTCTTTTTCTTGTCCTAGATTTGACACATACTGATCTGATTAGATCCATTGGAATGAATTATTGTTTTTATTTTCAAGTACCTATGTATTTACATGAATATGTGGTAATGCTTTCATTTCATTTCTATGAAACAACCAATGGTCTGGTCTGTCCAGTCTATAAACAAGTACTAATGAGGAAATGAAAACTATACTAAACAAAAATAGAATGTCTATACAAAAATAGACAAATAGAATGTATTAGGGCTATACGGACTCGAACCGTAGACCTTCTCGGTAAAACAGATCAAACTAATTATTATCGAAATGATTCGAACTGTTTCAAAGACCCAACATGCATTTTGTTTGTTGCATTGGGCTCTTTCATCAACTGATGTAAAGATCAGTTAGTCCACCATATTTTTTCTTTACAAGAAGATAATGAGCTGGCTCCATGTGCTCTGATTCATTATTTGTATTCAGATCTAGTAGCAATACCAAAGTGTTTCAAAGAAGGGTTACCTTGACTTAGGTCTGCCTTCGGCTTAGATCCACCTAAGTTAAATGGAGTCTCTATCGTTCCGCTGCAAGAGTCGAATATGAGACTTCATACACCTTAAAGTTCATAGGATGAAAGGAGGTTTTTTTGAAGCCCTTATACTCATTATGCCTAGCATTGAATGGGCTGAGTATTTACCTTATCAACTATCAAATCAATGATGGGTTCTATTTGATTTGGCACCTAAATTCGCACCAAAATCGGACCAAACCAAATATTTGTCAGGCTATTGTTCTCTCGAATCTATGGAGTAAGACATTGATTTTTCAATAAGATCAACTATGTTCATTGCATAATAAGCTCCCTTGAAAAGCATTGGCGCACGTGTAAACGAGGTGCTCTACCTAACTGAGCTATAGCCCTTGTCATAGATATCTTAACATATAGATAATTTCTTGTCAAGATGGATATTCCCTAATCTCACATGATAACTCTTTGATCCGCTTACTGTTAACAGATTGGTATTGCTTAGAAATAATATTCTATCTATAATCCCCGAGGTGATGGGTCTTCTTTTGCGGTGATAAATTACCTACTTAACTCAGTGGTTAGAGTATTGCTTTCATACGGCAGGAGTCATTGGTTCAAATCCAATAGTAGGTAGAACTTATTAGATACCATTGCATTGACTCCGGTATCTAATAAGTTTTTTTACCCATCCTCTTTTTTTCGTTGTATCAGATTAGACTTGATTGTCTTCAATTGGCAGAATCTAAATGTGGTGTATAATAAGGAACTTCTAAAAAACTTCTTTTGATTATTTTGATGTATTGACTAGTAGGAAATAACATTGACAGCCTCTACTCGTGTCCTAGCTCGTCTGAGAGCTAGATTCGCTTCAATCACTTGTCTCTTACCCTCAGCTCTACTCAAGTTAGCTTCAGCTATTTTAAGAGTTTGTTGAGCTTCTTGCGGATCAATGTCAGTACTCATCTCCGCATCATTTCCTAAAATGGTGATCTCATTATTCCCTATTCTAGCAAAACCACCCATCAGAGCCACCGTTAACCATTGGTCGTTGAGGCGTATTCTCAAAAGACCTATATCTACAGCCGTGGCAATAGGGGCGTGGTTTGGTAATACACCAATTTGGCCACTATTTGTAGATAAAATGATTTCTTTCACTTCTGAATCCCAAATAATTCGATTAGGAGTCAGTACACAAAGATTTAAGGTCATTTCTTCAAATTGCTCTCCACTTCTAAGTTCATAGCTTTCGCGGTAGCTTCATCGATGTTACCCACCAAATAAAAAGCCTGCTCGGGCAGACCATCTAATTCTCCGGAAAGGATCAGTTGAAACCCCCTAATTGTTTCTGCAAGACCAACATATTTTCCTGGAGAACCAGTAAATACTTCTGCCACGAAGAAGGGTTGTGATAAGAAACGCTCAATTTTTCGTGCTCTTGCTACAGTTAAACGATCCTCCTCGGATAATTCATCCAACCCAAGAATAGCTATAATGTCCTGAAGTTCTTTGTAACGTTGTGAAGTTTGCTTAACTCTTTGCGCAGTTTCATAATGTTCCTCACCAACGATCCGAGGTTGTAACATAGTTGACGTTGAATCTAAAGGATCTACTGCTGGATAAATACCCTTGGCAGCTAATCCTCTTGATAGTACGGTAGTAGCATCTAAATGTGCAAATGTAGTGGCAGGAGCAGGGTCTGTCAAATCGTCCGCAGGTACATAAACTGCTTGGATCGAAGTTATAGATCCCTCTTTGGTAGAAGTAATTCTTTCTTGCAAAGAACCCATTTCTGTACTAAGGGTAGGTTGATAACCCACTGCAGAAGGCATTCTCCCTAATAATGCGGATACTTCTGATCCTGCTTGGACAAAACGAAAGATATTGTCGATGAATAGAAGCACATCTTGTTCATTAACATCCCGGAAATATTCTGCCATAGTTAGGGCAGTCAAACCAACTCTCATACGAGCTCCCGGCGGTTCATTCATTTGACCATAGACTAAAGCTACTTTTGATTCTGCAAGATTTTTTTCATTAATTACTCCGGATTCTTTCATTTCCATGTAAAGATCATTTCCTTCACGAGTACGTTCTCCTACTCCGCCAAATACGGATACGCCTCCATGAGCTTTGGCAATGTTGTTGATCAATTCCATGATGAGTACTGTTTTACCTACTCCAGCTCCCCCAAATAGTCCGATTTTTCCTCCACGGCGATAAGGAGCTAAAAGATCTACCACCTTAATACCTGTTTCAAAGATTGATAATTTCGTATCTAACTGTATAAAGGCGGGCGCAGATCTATGAATAGGAGATGTTGTGCGAGTATCTACAGGACCTAAATTATCAACAGGCTCTCCAAGAACGTTGAAGATTCGACCGAGAGTAGCTCCGCCGACTGGAACACTTAGAGGAGCTCCCGTGTCAATCACTTCCATTCCTCTCATCAGCCCATCTGTAGCACTCATAGCTACAGCTCTAACTCGATTATTTCCTAATAATTGTTGTACCTCGCAAGTCACATTAATTTGTTGACCGACAGTATCTCGACCCTTAACTACCAAAGCGTTATAAATATTAGGCATTTTGCCCGGGGGAAAAACGACATCCAGTACTGGGCCAATAATTTGAGCGATACGCCCTAGTTTTTTTTCTTCAAGTGTGGAAACCGCAGGGCTAGAAGTAGTAGGATTGATTCTCATAATTATAATAAAGTGAAATATGTCGAAATCCTTTTTGGAATAATACCAAATCGAAAATAAATGTCCGATAGCAAGTTGATCAGTTAATTCAATAAGAGATAAATGGGAGATAGCACTCGATTTAGTTGGTACCACCCAACCGAATCCGATTCAATCGTTTACTCATTCAATGAGTAAATTTTCAAGTTCAGCCAATCCTTTATTTTTTTTTTCATATAGATTTCCGTCTTTATATTATA